CATCTCTCTTTCAAGGAGGCAGCGGGGATTCGACTTCCCCTGGGGGTAGGGTAATACGAAAGGAAGTTGATTATGGATTACCAATAAGCCTAAAATGGATTCTTCCTGGGTCGATGCCCGAGTGGTTAATGGGGACGGACTGTAAATTCGTTGGCAATATGTCTACGCTGGTTCAAATCCAGCTCGGCCCAATAATGCCCAAGAATTCGCCAATCTACCATGAGATGGTATAACCCCCTTGTCCTTGAGAAATACCTGATACAGAGGAATATAAAATAATTTAAATTTATGCTAGATCCCTTATTTCCCTGGGATTGTAGTTCAATTGGTTAGAGCACCGCCCTGTCAAGGCGGAAGCTGCGGGTTCGAGCCCCGTCAGTCCCGAAGGATCCAATAAATACATCAATTCATCTCTCCCTTTTCTGTGAAAGGGAGGACAGGGAGCAGAATTTCATTCCCAAGAGGAGATCCTTGTTTTTTTTTTCCTTCCTATTTTTCTATTTTTTTAGGGGTCCCATCGAAGAAAGAACAAAGCCTAAAAAAAATAGTGAATTTGATGGAATATTAGATCTTTTATACCGGGAATCATCTTTATCACATTTCTTTGTCTTCCAAGAAAATTAGATTATTAAAAAAAAAACAGAGCTTAGAACTTAACTCCTTTCTTTTTCCATTTCGCTTCTATTGTTTGTTTGGGTTTGTGACTAATGGAAATGAAAGGGTGGTCACATGATACTTCATCAGATGATTGTACAAGGAAAACCTAAGGTAGGTTATAGAAAAGAAAGAAGAAAAAATAATAATAAATCAAGGAATTTTTGATTGGTTCAGGAATCCCATTTTGGATTCGGTATGGATAAAAGATCTTCCTATGTTATACTATTCAATTCTCGACGACGAATTCATTTGATAGCGCAGATATTGTTATTCATGATATTGATCCGATTCAAGATCATCGAGAAGTAATTCATTCATTGAATTTACAGGCGAAAGATTTATTATCTCTATGGGATTAAATCCCGAGTTATTGTGAAGTAAAAAAAAGATGAGATTATGGAAGTAAATATTCTTGCATTTATTGCTACTGCACTGTTCATTCTAGTTCCTACTGCTTTTCTACTTATCATTTACGTAAAAACAGTTAGTCAAAATGATTAATTAATTTGAATGAAACTTGATTTCTGAGTTCTTATCAATGATTGAAGAAATAAAACGAAAGGGATTCCAATTTCGCGTCTTAAATGAAATGAGCGGACTATAATCGGCTCTATGAGATCCGATAGTATGGTAAGAAAGAAAGAGATGAAATCTTTCTTTCTACCATACTATCTATTAGTGTTATTGTAGTGTATAAAGTTGTAAAGTTGTACTTTACAATAAAGAGAAAGGCTTAATATAGATCAATCTCCAATATTATCTTCATATATGTAGATATAAATTTCATATATGGAATGGACATAGCATCAAATTCGATTTCTTTGATACATCTATTTGTTCTGATCACTCTGAAATAATCGTCTTACTCTTAGAGTTCTAATTCCTAGATTTTTTATTATTTCCATCCAATATGAATTTCGGGATCTATCGAAAGAATCAAGAAAAAGCATTATGGGCATATCTTAAGAAAAACACGTAGTAATCTGTTTTTTTAGCATTTCGAAGAAATAATTGATTGAGCCATTGACAGGAGTTCTATGGGCACTTCTTCAGATTTCGAAAAGAAATAAAATAAATAGTAAACCTCGCCGATTTTAACGCTTGAACCATGATATGAAATGGGTTGATAAAGTATCAAAAATTCCAAAAATCTAATAAAACAAGCGGTAAGTGCGCAATAAATATGTGACTCGCCCAAGTCAAGATCTTATTATGCATAGTATCTTGTTAGCCAACCACTATGCTATGTCTATATTGTTTTCTTTCTCATAGAAAGTGGGTATACATTTACCAAAACGACTTCCTCTTTGAACAGTAAAGAGGGAAAGAAAAAAATCAAATCAAAAAATAAAAAAGGGGTCGGGTCTTCCTCAGTATCCATCTATAATTCTGGTAAAAGCCCGTTAGAAAATTTCAGAAGAATTAGGTTGGAATGAATTTCTTATCATCTGTATCCCTTTCCTTTCGAAATACAAACATGGGAATCATTGAAATATCTCTTTGATTGAAAGAGTATTAGTCATATCATACATTACTCTACTAGAATCCAATGGAATTTGGAAATGAAGATATTTTTATTTGAAAAAGTTCAAAACGCGTTGCAAAACGATCTATAAAATAATTGATACAGTTTGATTCCTCAACTTTATTAGTAGTAACTCTAGAGTCCACTTCTTCCCCATACTACAAGTGAAAGGGAAAATGTAAAGACTACCATTAAAGCAGCCCAAGCGAGACTTACTATATCCATGTGAATTATGTCCCCTATCTCTATGACGGAATTGTTCCATTATTGCTCACTAATAATAGTGGAATCAATGGTGCAGAGTCAAAAAGGGATTTT